TAATTAATTCTCGCTGACCACGTCCTATAGGAATCATCGAATCAATAGCAATAAGTCCTGTTTGAAGAGGCTCATATACCGAACGTCTAGAAATAATACCCGGGGCGGGAGATTCAATTAACCGGGATTCAGAAGCTGAAATTTCACCTCGACCATCAATAGGTTTAGCCAGGGCATTTATAACACGGCCCAAAAAAGCCTCACTTACCGGTATCTGAGCAATTCTTCCTGTTGCTTTTACAGAACTTCCCTCTTGTATCATCAAACCGTCACCCATTAATACAACACCGACATTATTTGATTCCAAATTCAGAGCAATGCCTATCGTACCTTCTTCAAATTCTACTAATTCCCCTGCCATTACTTCATCAAGACCATAAATACGAGCAATGCCGTCGCCTACTTGGAGTACAGTACCGGTATTTAAAATCTTTACTTCTCTATTATATTGCTCAATACGTTCACGGATAATATTACTAATTTCATCTGCTCGAATAGTTACCATGAGTGTTTCTTAATTCTTTATTTTTGTTTGAAAGAAAAATAATGCCTGCAGTAGAAAGACTAACCCTTTATTTCTTTCATCGTTCCAAACATGCCAATATTAGTACTGATGGTACGTAAATGTAACTCGTCGTTCAAACAACTATTCAGAGTTCCTAGAGCTCCTTGTAAGGCTTGTTGGAAAACCCGTTGTCGAACTTGATTAATAGCTTTTTGTTGTTCAAACTGAATGGTTTCATTTTTGTAATTTTCTAATTGTTCCAAAGTCTTATAAGTTGAATTAATCAAATTCAATTTTTCTCGTTCTATCTCAGAGTAGCCATTCGCTCGAAACTGCTCCGCTTCCATTTCTACTTTCCGCAAGCGGGCCCGGGCTTTTTCCAGCCGTTCCACGGCCCCCTCGCGTAGTTCTTCTGAATTTTGAATAGTCTTCAAGATCCGCTGTTTTCGATTATCTAATAAATCACTTAATGAAAGTAGATTATCTTTCCATTCATTTCAAAACTTCCACAATCCCTTCCCGAACCAAACATGAATCTTTCAATTCATTTGGCTCTCACGCTCAATTACTTATCTTATGTATGGGGGAAGCTCCCTAGCTTTTTTTAATGGAATGAGCCTATCCTCTCTTCTCTATTCATATTCGTGAAAGTATAGAAACTTATCACTAATCCAAGAACATAATATTCGGAGGACTCTTCTGACCAAACAAATAATTGTCAGCAAAGTTGTTTTTTTTTCTTCAAATCCAAAGAATTCTTCTTACTTTATACATAGGTCATCGATTCAGCATTGGATAAAAAAGATAAAAAAAAGGGGGGGTGAAATATCAATTTTTCCAATTAAAAAAAAATCAAATACAAATAACGGGTTCAAATCATTTTTTTATCGACATGAGTGTTTTATATCGAAAAAAAAAAATTCCAACTCTTTGAAACCATTTCTGTATTAACATAGTCTGTATTAACATAGTAGTAGAAAGAGTACCACGCTGCATCTGGACTTCAAACGATTTAGCTTTAACCCTGTTAACGGTCCCACATTATTGGTTGATAGAGAATCAAAGTAGATTTACCAATGAATCACGAAATGCTATGGTTCTTAAATATGATTTATTAATTTATTCAGAAGTAATTCGCGGAATCGTGCACCTTTTCGAGTTATAACGAAAAAAAGTGCAGTTGGTTGGATCCAGCCTATTCTTGAAATAAACAACTCGCACACACTCCCTTTCCAAAAAAAATCAATACACCAAAGACTACACTTAGATTTATTGGATTTGTTGCTAAAATATCGGTATTAAACCCGAAACTCCCGGCGAATGGCCAATAACCCAAGGAAAGGAAAGAATCGGTTACATTTTTCATATGATCTCCTCTTTCTTATTCTTATAGATAGACTAATTATCTATATTTTTTTTATTCTATTATTTTTCTAAATCAAATAGAATTAAATAGAGTATTATAAAGTAAAAAAGTAAAAAAATATATTGATTTATAGATGTAAATGGATTTTTTTTTTCAATTGGAAATTTCCAATAAGTGGAAATTTCCAATAAGAATGATACTTATTAGAATTAGGTACCAGGTATTATGTCAGTTGCAAAATCAAATTTCTCGTTTGTTGCAATACTTCCTAAAAAAAGTTCCATTAGACTAAGAGAAGAAAGCGAGTTGATCGGCTAATTGAATTCCTCATCCTCAAATCAGTCCTGTCCAAGGGTTGTTGTCACAACGAATAAGAAATTGTAGGAGTGAAATCTTCATATAATTCGAAAAAGCAAGAGCATCAAATCCAAGGAAATAAAAAAGAAAAACAAAAATATTTTTAGGATTAAACAAAGGGATTCGCAAATAAAAGCGCTAATGCCACAACCAGTCCATAAATTGTTAAAGCTTCCATAAAAGCCAGACTAAGCAATAAAGTACCTCGTATTTTTCCCTCTGCTTCTGGTTGTCTGGCGATCCCTTCTACAGCTTGACCCGCAGCAGTACCTTGCCCAACCCCAGGTCCAATAGAAGCAAGCCCGACAGCCAATCCAGCAGCAATAACGGAAGCGGCAGAAATCAGTGGATTCATGATAAGTTCCTCGCAAAAAAAAAATAAAGAAAGAAATAGTTAATGATACAATCAACCAATGAATTATGACTTACTTATTCCATCGCTAAGATTTATCCATTCAAAGTAACTAAAAAACCCGAATTGAAATAATAATATTCTTGAAGCATCAGAACTGCTTCGATATTTTCCTATCACGTAATTTTTGTTAATCCATACGACTTTTGTTCGGCCAGTTCGTTCTTTTTTATTTTTTTTTTCCGAACTATTCTTTCTTTGGTTTGAATTCTTTGTTCTTTTTCGTGATTTAAATTCATTCAATTCAATAAACAAAAAATAACAGTCGAAACGGAAGGACTTCTATTGGAATCCCTATCTAAATTCACAATAGTAGGGCAAATTAGATATATCTTTAGTTCATATATACCTAGTTAATATCGAATATCACATATACATGTCTTTCCCCCATAACGTAAACCAACTACTCGCATCTTAGATTCGGTCGGATTCTAGAATCATTCTTCGAAACATACGCAAGGCATGTCTTATAACGATTAGATTACATACATCTAGTTCGAACCCCCCCTTTTTTTTCCTCCTCTAACCAACCCTTTTTTTATAAATCTCCTTTTTTGTAAACCCTTATCTTCTTTTTTTAGTTATCATTATCCCACATGGGTACAATCAATCTAACTGAGAAATTCGTTAGGCCTAATCATTGCATAGAAATATCAGGATTGAATTGATCGAAGTTCATGTAATTTATTATTTATTAATTTTTTTGGTCAATCGGTGAATTGAATGAAATCAACTGAAATGAGAATCATTCTCTATACCTTCTTTTTTTTTTAATCGTACGTCGTAAACAGATATCATAAGAAGTCTTACTTAGATTATGACTCCTAATATACTACCTAATAAACTAATATTTAATAAACCCACTAATATACTAAACTAATATTTAATATTGGAATTGAATGAACAAAACCATATAAAGGGAATATTCATTGTAGGGTGGTATAAATCGACCAAACAGGAATTTGAGGAAAAAGATCTAAAAGATCTCTTTCCTTTTTTTTTTTTACAATTCCTTAACTTAATATCGTAATATTTTTTTTACTATTACTCTAGATCGTATATACTTTATTTAGACCTTATTTTATTTGTATATTTTTCTTCCCTAAGTCTAAGTGGATTACTTTGAGACACGCAGACATGCCGTCAGGCTAAGCTAAAAACAAAAGACTATGTCGAAAACTAATCAATGATGACCTTCCATGGATTCGCCTATATAAGCCGCAGCTAAGGTTGCAAAAATAAGAGCTTGAATGCCACTTGTAAATAATCCAAGGAACATGACAGGTATAGGAACCACTAAAGGTACTAAAGAAACAAGAACAACAACTACCAATTCATCAGCTAATATATTTCCAAAAAGTCGAAAACTAAGCGATAAGGGTTTTGTGAAATCTTCTAAGATGTTAATGGGCAAAAGGATTGGGGTTGGTTGAATGTATTTACCGAAATAACCTAATCCCTTTTTTGTAAGGCCCGCATAGAAATATGCTACTGACGTGAGTAAAGCTAAAGCAACAGTAGTATTTATATCATTTGTGGGTGCGGCTAACTCCCCATGAGGTAACTGTATGATTTTCCAGGGTAAAAGAGCCCCTGACCAATTCGAAACAAAAATAAATAAAAACATAGTTCCAATAAATGGAACCCATGGACCATATTCTTCTCCAATCTGCGTTTTGCTCACGTCTCGAATGAATTCAAGTACATATTCAAAGAAATTCTGACTGTCAGTCGGAATGGTTTGTGGGTTACGAACAGCTATAATGGCTGAACCTAATAAGATAGCAATTACAACCCAAGAAGTAATAAGTACTTGGCCATGGACTTGGAAACTTCCTATTTGCCAATAGAAATGTTGGCCTACTTCCACACCGGATATATCGTATAACTCTTTTAGTGTGTTGATGGAACATAATAAAACATTCATATTAACCTCTGAAAGAAATAGAACTTTAAAAGGAATTATTTTGATTCAACCATCTCGTTTTCGACTTGCATACTTTCATTGGATATTTTGAATACCAACCCAACTAATTACATAATATCCTCGGTTATTTTTATCTCTTTTGTGCGATTCATAAATAGTAACCGATTCAATAAATCTATTCTATGGAGTTCCAAAAATGATTTACTTATCTTATTATTAATCAAGAATTTCGTATATAGCTAGAACGGCCCTCACAAATTGCAAATACTAATTTGTTAAGAATTAATCGAATTGAAGCTATAGCGTCATCATTTGCTGGAATCGAAATATCTGCTAGATCCGGGTCACAATTTGTATCGATTAAACAAATCGTTGGAATGCCCAAAGTCATACATTCGCGAAGAGCTGTAGATTCTTCTTGCTGATCAACAAT